ATATTTCCTATCTCTTATTCCCTCTCCCTTAAACTTAAATGTAAACTTAAATGAGATAGCCAAAAATTTCTCTGTCGATTTTTGAATTCTACACAAGAGGGGGTTCTTGGTACTAATTGAATTCAATCAACGGGATTAAGCCACTGGGTTTTGGGGTCAAAAAAAAAGGAACAACGACTTAATCTGGACCTATTTTTTTTGCTTTGTACCTATACTATCTCCTCTAGCATCCCGTAAAAGAAGATCCTTTTTTTATTATAATTGATCATCGCGGGGAGGGTGGACAGAACTTAATCGGCAATTGAAATCTCAATTTTAATATCTGTATCTGTATGAATCTGATTAATAAACGATCGAGTAAATTACATATGTAACAGATCTATTTTCTTTGGCTCTTATGAAAATAGTTGTAAATCGCTGTAACGTTTGAGGCAGGGGGTCATTCATACATTCTATTTCATTTTATTTATTTTATGGAAAGGTTACAAAAAACTTACGGAACCTCAAGTCAAATAGTATTGTTGTATATATTGTTATCATTCTATTTCAGTAACAACAGTGTTTCCATTTTTGTGAAAAAGATTTGTGATCCCTTAAATTTTAAAAATATTCATAATTTAATTACTTCCAGTGACAATTGTTCAGGTTTATCTGATAAATATGGAATCCTCTATTCTTTCTATTTTTATTTTAGCAATCAGATGAAAGAATAACGTTCTCTTATATATCAATCCTTTTTATCCATTCCATAAAAAAGAAATAAATTGGATTTATTTTTCAATCTATTATTTTTCAATCTATCTATCTGTTTTAAATCATTGGTGGTTCAATTCGAAAAGAAACGAAACATGGATTGATCTTTCTTATGATGATTAAAAAAAATGCGGTACTTACTCAAAAACATTATTTAAATAATGATGTGGAAGTAGGACATTTTTTTTAATTCAATATTTTTATCACTATTTTGAATTACTTCTTATGAGTCCTTGATATTCGAAGAAGTGTGAGATTAGTGAATCTATCCTATCGAGTCACTCGAAGATGTAGATTCAAAAAGAACTCATTTATTCGTGTTAATTAAATAGGAAAAAAAGTTGCATTTATAAATATGGGGATTAATGAATTATTGCTGAGACTTTTTCAGAAAATATCTACTCATTTGTAACCATATAGAAGGACAAAAAAAAGTATAGATTACTATTTACCGACAGACCCAATGACTATTCATGATTCCATGATTGAATCAATTACATACTGGTTCCAAAATAGAGGAATGTTATGGTAAAACTTCGTTTGAAACGATGTGGTAGAAAGCAACGTGCGACTTGAAGGACATGATCAGCTGTGGATGTAAGAATCCACCATTTTATTAGGAATGAAAGTGCTCTTGACTCGACATCCTTTGTTCTGTTCGACTAGAACCAACAATTTTTGTTGGGTTGTAATGTAAATAGTACATGATGGAGCTCGAGTAGAAAGTATTGATTCATTTCTCAAGGGCAAGGGTCTAGGGTTAGTGCCAATGAATAAGTTGGAACAACTTCGTAAGTATATCTTCGATATAGAAATCGAAAGGATTCAATTCGAGAAAGTTTCAAATCCAAAAGGAAATTTGTTGGATTTGGTAAAACTGTTTCGATCAAAAGTGTAACACGCGGGAATCAACCGTTCTTATGATTCTTTGATAGAAAGAAATCACAAAAAAAGGTATGTTGCTGCCATTTTGAAAGGATTAAGGATCACCGAAGTAATGTCTAAACCCAATGATTCAAAGAAAAGATAAAGGATCCTGGAACAAGGAAACACCAATTTCAATTGTCTCAACAACTAAATAAGAATGAAGAATAAAAACAGATTCTAAACGAGACAAGAAGGGGGTTAGAGACCACTCAATAAATAAAATGCTTTAAGGGTTTTCTTTGAGCTATTTGAGAGTTATCCAACTTGAGTTATGAGTACAAATTTTTTTTAGGAAAGAAAAAGGACTTAAATCATAGTCTAATTGATTTGATGATTTTATGGATCTATTTGCCATGAAAATTCTATACATAGACATAACTTCGAATCATTTTTTCTTGAGCCGTACGAGGAGAAAACTTCTTATACGTTTCTAGGGGGGGGGTATTGTTCATCTACATCTATCCCAATGAGCCGTCTATCGAATCGTTGCAATTGATGTTCGATCCCGAAGAGAAGGAAGAGATCTTCAAAAAGTTGGTTTTTATGATCCGATAAAGAATCAAACTTATTCAAATGTTCCTGCTATTCTATATTTCCTTGCAAAAGGCGCTCAACCTACAGGAACTGTTCATGATATTTCAAAGAAGGCAGAGGTTTTTAACGAATTTCGCTTTAATCAAACGAAATTCAATTAATGAAATAAAAAAAAGTGTGGGGATGACTCGTATATCATATATAGTAGAACTTTTTCTATACTATTCCTCCTTCTCTTACTGTATTCATGCCTATTTCTTATTGTTCCCATAGAATCCCATGTTATATTGTTATATAACGACCAAAAGAAATATAAGATGGATATTCAAAAAATCAAGTGACTAGATGAAGAAATTGGATCTCGCAATATCAAATCAAATTCTGACATTACCCTCAATCGGGTGGTTTTCGTTGGAACTCTACTAACAAATAATAACCACGGAATCAAGCTTGCTTATTCGATCGACTTATATTGATTGAATAACTCGGATCTTTTTTCCTACTTTTCTCTATCTACACCTTTTTGTATCTATGTAGATTATCTATGTAGTGCCAATCCAACACCAGTCCTTATTTTTTTATTTAAATTGAATTTGTTTCTATTTTCGCCATTGTATTCTTTTCACAACATTTATATTGACAACAGCGTATCGAACAAATATAATTTGATCGTGTATAAATCTATTTATCTCCGTCGCATAGGTTTGGTTTTTGACTTTACTTCATTCAACTGATGGGTTCGTTGGATTCGCTGTGATACAAGAAGTAAGTCTTTTTTGAGTGAAAAAAACGGAAACGGAAAAGGTGGTCTATCAATTTTGACATTTATATCTATTTTCTAATTTCTTGTATTTTCATCTGATCTTTTCATTTTTATGTTCAGTTCAAAATCGATGCGATGAAAATTTTTTCTTTGTTCTATTATTCTTAGTTCTATTTTTTGATTGTGTTATGCAATCAAATTTCTTTATTTATTTTGATTTCGACTCTATCTACACATCTTAGATTTTTATGCGGGTTGCTAACTCAACGGTAGAGTACTCGGCTTTTAAGTGCGGCTAGGATCTTTTACACATTTGGATGAAGCAAGGGATTCGTCCATACCATCGGTAGAGTTTGTAAGACCACGACTGATCCTGAAAGGGAATGAATGGAAAAAATAGCATGTCGTATCAATGGAGAATTCTGAGAATATTGCATTCTTACCGGATCGGTACAAAGACTTGTTTGAAGTCTTGGAGCGGAACAAAATGAATTCGAAGTTGGGTCGAGTCAATAAATGGATAGAGTCGTATGGCTCCAATTATAGGGAAACAAAAAGCAACGGGCTTCTGTTCTTAATTTGAATGATTACCCGATCTAATTAGACGTTAAAAATATATTAGTGCCTGATGCGGGAAAGGCTTCTCCTATGAGTGGATTATCTATTTTTTTTAATGAATCCTAACTATTAGCTATTCTCCATTATGGATTGGAGATGAATGTGTAGAAGAAGCGGTATATTGATAAAGATAATTTTTTTCCAAAATCAAAAGAGCGATTGGGTTGCAAAAATAAAGGATTTCTAACCATCTTGTTATCCTATAAGGAACATAAACCTATTAGATGAAAAAAGAGAGTCCATTGATGAGCTTACCTGTCTCCGAGGTATCTATTCTTTTCTGACTATAATACCTTGTTTTGACCGTATCGCACTATGTATCATTTGATAATCTAAGAAATCACCTATCTTTGGTTCAAATCTAATTTCAAATGGGGGAATTTCAAGGATATTTAGAACTCGATAAATTTCGGCAACATGACTTCCTATATCCACTTATCTTTCAGGAGTATATTTATGCACTTGCTCATGATCATGTTTTAAATAGATCCATTTTGTTGGATAATTTTGGTTATGACAATAAATCCAGTTCACTAATTGTGAAACGTTTAATTACTCGAATGTGTCAACAGAATCATTTTATTATTTCTGCTAATGATTCGAACCAAAATCAATTTTTTGGGCATAACAAGAATTTATATTCTCAAATGATATCAGAGGGGTTTGCAGTCATTGTGGAAATTCCGTTTTCCCTACGATTTGTATCTTCCTTAGAAAAGAAAGAATTAGTAAAATCTTTACGATCAATTCATTCAATATTTCCTTTTTTAGAAGACAATTTTTTACATTTAAATTATGTGTCAGATATACTAATACCCCACCCCATCCATCTTGAAATATTGGTTCAAACTCTTCGCTACTGGGTGAAAGATGCCTCTTCATTGCATTTATTACGATTCTTTCTCTATGAGTATCAGAATTGGAATAGTCTTATTACTCCAACTCCAAAGAAATCCATTTCTATTGTTTCAAAAAGGAATCAAAGATTATTCTTATTTTTATATAATTCTTATGTATGTGAATACGAATCTATCTTCATTTTTCTTTGTAACCAATCTTCTCGTTTACGATCAACATCTTCTGGAACTCTTTTTGAGCGAATACATTTCTATGGAAAAATAAAACATGTTGTAGAAGTCTTTTCTAATGATTTTCCGACCGTCCTATGGTTGTTCAAAGATCCGTTCATGCATTATGTTAGGTATCAAGGAAAATCAATTCTGGCATCAAAAGGTACCCCCCTTCTGCTGAATAAATGGAAATATTACCTTGTCAATTTATGGCAATGTAATTTTTACGTATGGTCTCAACCAGGAAGGATCCATATAAACCAATTATCCAATCATTCCCTCGACTTTCTGGGCTATCTTTCGAGTGTGCAACTAAATCCTTCAGTAGTGCGGAG